GGCTAGACTTTTGGGTTTCAGCCAACTCACTTTGGCTATGTATGAAGTATTAACATTCTTTTTGAGCGAGAGGCGGTACAGTATAAAAAAAAAGAAGAGGGAAGAGAATCTCATTTTTTTCTTTACCCATCTACAAAAACGGGGGTGGTATATATCTAGATGGATAAGTATGTATCCCGGTCTAGACTATTAACGAATATGGATCCCGATCTCCATATCGATTCATTTGGATGAGTATCCATTCGATACATTAACCACGTGTCAGGAACCAGATTTGAACTGGTGACACGAGGATTTTCAGTCCTCTGCTCTACCAGCTGAGCTATCCCGACCATTCCGGATGCATCATCCTATTAGAGGACTTGGGTCTATGTCAATTAAAGGGACTCAAAAAATCTTACAAAACCTTACCTAGGCCTTGGAATTTCTTGGATCTTCAAAAAGAAGACTTTGTCAGCGTAAGCGTAATGGTATGGACTCTGAATGATTTAATAATGGAAATTCCTTGCCTATATATGTTCATTTGTAAGTATATCGTATATATAATATGACTTGTGATAAGAAAGAAAGGTTTCTGTCCGGATCCTTTTGTGAAAGAGTAGAGTGAATAAGAAGCATAACTCATTTGGAACCGATCACGAAATAAAAATAAAGAGGCTAAATAGTTAGGTAGTAAAACGGACTCTTTTCTTTTTATTGGGGATAGAGGGACTTGAACCCTCACGATTTCTAAAGTCGACGGATTTTCCTCTTACTATAAATTTCATTGTTGTCGGTATTGACATGTAGAATGGACTCTATCTTTATTCTCGTCCGATTAATCAGTTCTTCAAAAGATCTATCCGGGGAGTGAATTATTTGATCACTGAATATTCGATTCTTCCTTCAACTTGGAATCGATTCACAAGAATTCTTACACTTTTCATATAAAAAAATATGGAATTGGATCGTAATTAATCGTTTGATATTTCAGTATGTACGTATATAGGATAGGGTCATCCTTTCTGAAATTTCGATAGAAGGATTCCTATACCAATGTTAATCAACTCCATTCGTTTCGTTAGAACAGCTTCCTTTGAGTCTCTGCACCTATCCTTTTTTTGGTTCTCGCTTTCTGAACCCTTGTTTTCAGAAAACAGGATTTGGCTCAGGATTGCCCATTTTTAATTCCAGGGTTTCTCTGAATTTGGAAGTTATCACTTAGTAGGTTTCCATACCAAGGCTCAATCCAATCAAGTCCGTAGCGTCTACCAATTTCGCCATACCCCCTTATGAGACCAAGATCTCATTGTGATCCCATCTCCCTCTTTCATTTATTTATGTATTTATGTCGGAACCGTTGAAATCATTAGATACTGATTCCTAATATCGAAAAAGCGCCTACTCCTATTTCATTTCTCGCCCATATTCTTTCATCTCTATCGGAGGACCCGTATTTTGTCCCATCAGAAATGATTCTATCATTTCTGTATCTGCAATTCAATATGGATAGAGATATCCCACATATACATATGCCCCCCCCTCTCGGTTTTCCCGCGCGATTTTGAATACTGGAACGGTCGATATTGATTTTTTTCGTTCTACCTCCGCCCTTTCTGAATGAAACCAAAGAAATGTCTCATTATGATCTGGATTGCATCCTTATCTTATCCTTTCCTTAGTACCGATCTGCTCTAATATGATTAATCTAATCTGCTATAACTAATGAATGCTATAAATTAAGTATAATATATATATAATAATTTAAAGATTCTTTATATATAACTATATAGGTATAGTTAGTTAGTTCTATTGCACTTAATTTCTGTTATGTGAGCCCGCTTAGCTCAGAGGTTAGAGCATCGCATTTGTAATGCGATGGTCATCGGTTCGATTCCGATAGCCGGCTTTTCTATATTTGTTCGATTTTTTTCCATGATTGTCTCCTTGAGATCAACAAATATAGAAAAGACTCCTCCTCTTTTTCTTTTCAAAATGTCGGGTTTCCGATCTATTATGTCGTAGAAACTTCCAACTATGAATAAAAAACGGATTTGATTGGAGCAGTGAAATCTCTACACTACGCAACAAATCAATAAAGGGGTCCTCAACTTCCTATATATATATACAAAATAATTCGGATATTGATACAATTCATCTCATTCTTCTTTGTAGTACTACAGTAGATTTAGTTTCGTTTAGTTCAGTCTTAAGTTAAGTTTATTCTGTAAAATGAAATTTCAATAGGGAGTTTTTATGTCTCGTTACCGAGGGCCTCGTTTCAAAAAAATACGCTGTCTGGGGGCTTTACCGGGACTCACTAGTAAAAGACCTAGATCCGGAAGTGATCTTAGAAACCAATCACGTTCCGGGAAAAGATCTCAATATCGTATTCGTCTAGAAGAAAAACAAAAATTGCGTTTTCATTATGGTCTGACAGAGCGACAATTGCTTAGATATATTCGTATTGCCGGAAAAGCCAAAGGGTCAACAGGTCAGGTTCTACTACAACTACTTGAGA